TTCAACCACTCGGCCATCTCTCCTACATAATGATTATGACCCCAAAACCGAAAATAGAGTGAATAATGAATCATTCATATTAGATTATTGGGTAGGTACAACCAATCAATTCTAACTAGAAAGCGATAAAAATAGAAAATTTTTCATCATAGTAAAAGCAGGATCTTTCCTTATAGGCTGGGGGAATAAAGAGAAAATTGTTTTCTTACAAAAACTGTTAAAAAAATTCTATTCATGTTTGCAAAAACAATGTTCTCTTCTTTTTCTGATTATCTATTTATACTATACCTTATACTATACCGACCGGATTAAATCAATAAATTATAAATTCTAATGAATTGACTGAGCGAGGGGTCTATATTTTATGGTTAATGGATATCTTTAGATCATGATTCTATTTAGACTATGATTCCATATCAGAAGAATTCTCAAATTGCTTTATAGGCCAGTTTTAGAGTAAAAAAAAAAAAAATCCTTATCCTATCTATCTATTCTATTAAAAATAGAAATCGATAAACAATTTTTTTATATTTCTAGTTGATTGTATAGTGTATACCCGTAAATACACAACACAAAAAAATAGGCAGTTGTTCTATTTTCATCATAGAATGATTCTTTTTATTCTTTGTATCATAATTCAATCAACTGAGGTTATTCTAAGCTGTAACTTCAATCAAATAAGAATAGTTTCTTTCGTTGGTAGACTATTCCAGTAAGATGGAATCGAATCCGGTTCCCATATTTATTTCTTAGTTCTTATCAATTCTTGTAATGTAAATTTGAATATTGAATTTTTTAATATTGAATAGACGGACCATTTTTTTTTTTTATGATTAATGAATATGTTTTTATGTTATTTCGTACTGTAGAATTCTTTTCCTTGTGGGATCATTTTCCCGCGAGAAGTAATGAGAATAATGATAGAATGGATTGCTACCTATGTCTAGATCGCGGATAAATGGAAATTTTATTGATAAAACCTTTTCGATTGTAGCCAATATCTTATTACGAATAATTCCGACAACTTCAGGAGAAAAAGAGGCATTTACCTATTACAGAGATGGTGCGATTTGATTTTTTTTTATTACTCTCAGTCTTACGAGAAATACACATGATTCGTGATCGGGAAAAAAGAAAATAAAAAAATCTACGCTTGTTGAAGGTAAAGTTTGGAAATAGAACAATTCCTTCTGTCGTGTATCCTCGATTAATGCGGCCTCAGATGCTATGTTTCAATTCTCGATTCTAGTATTGAGCGAAAGGTTATACCTATGTTTCGGTATTACAGGTCAATCCTAGTCCACGAATACTAATAGGCAGCAGAGGGGAAGAAGCACTACACCTAGGAATCAACAACACAAAAACTTTGTTATAAACGATCCCTTTCTTTAGCAGGCTTGGGACTAAAAGAATGGTTGGGACAACAAACATCCATCTCGTTTGTATTTTGGATACCCGTATAACCATCGAAGGCTGTTGAAGTGACTAATTTCTGTAAATTGGGAAGCGTTGAGAACAACGAAATTGTTGGAGTTATCATTTCTCTCTAGTACCAATACGTTGTATGTTTGATGTTAAGAAAAGATCTCTTGCAGGAAGGTTGGCTAGAGATTTCTTGTAAAAACACTAGCCCTACTCAGTTTATAATGAGAAGATTTTCGTCTTCTTTATCATTTTATCATTATGCACATAAGGGAGGAGCCGTATGAGATGAAAATCTCATGTACGGTTCTGTAACGGAGATTCTTTGAATAGAATGACGACCGTAACGGATGTCAGCTCAATCCGAAGGAAATTATGCGGAAGCTTTACAGAATTATTATGAAGCGATGCGACTAGAAATTGATCCTTATGACCGAAGTTATATACTCTATAACATAGGACTTATCCACACAAGTAACGGAGAACACACGAAAGCTTTGGAATATTATTTTCGAGCGCTCGAACGAAACCCATTCTTACCACAAGCTTTTAATAATATGGCTGTGATCTGTCATTACGTGCGACTATCTCCACTATAGAAAGAAAAAAGTAAAGAAAGATCAAATTCGCTAGTAAATACTAGAAAAAAGGGCTTTCTACATATGCATCGTCTAAAACAACGATTTTTATCAGCTGTAGAAAAGAAAGAAACTTCATAGAAGTTGAAATATGAAGAAATAGATATGCCTATCTATTTTATTCTATGGGTAAAGGATCTAATTGATAGAGTAAGCACCGTAAAGATCAATTAGCGAGGTTTTGGCCGATACAATAAGAACTGCTTACTTATGTCATGATGTGAGACAAACGTTAGGAATCTACTTATGTAATAGAGTCGATCCACTAAGGTATTGAGCAGCGGTGTAGGATCAGATCCCAAAGATAGTAAGTCTTTCCTTTCGAAAGTCTTTTTCAAAAATTCTATATCTATATATATTTTCTATATCTATATATATTATATAATATAAATTTATATATGATATGAAACTGAGATAGTTACCTTTCAGAAAATTCTAAT